TTTGCATAATTTTAATAATGTAAATAGATACATTTTGGGCTAGCAATTACATAACTAGAGGTTTTCCTGTTTCCGGGGGTTTGCAGGAGTATTAGTGATCTCAGGAGTGTAGGGGGGTAGGGGGGTTTAACGCGTAAAAACCCCAGGGGGTAAAATATTGGATATATTAGGAGTATATACACGTCTATATGTCCTTGATATCAGTTATGTATTCTTCTATTACTGTCCTTTATCTTTACACGAGACTATTCTGAAATGCAAGGTAAATGTTCTACCTTAATTGATATTACTGCTTGCACTGTGAGATGTCAAATGAAAGGAAAAGAGAAAAAAAATACCAGTGACCCTCTAGAGAGAATGCTCGGCATGGTGAGTAATGAATCGAATGGTTTCCACCATTAACTTATGCAAGCGTCAATGAAAGTTTGGGGAATAATATCAATTAATGGCCCTGAAATAGGAACCAAATGCCAGTAATAATTCAATATGTGAAACCCCCACATTAATTTGTCCCTCACTTTCAGGAGTATAATGCATTAAGAAATCAACTGATGGTCGGTTCTTACTGCATTTTAGATTCTGAGTGTTGGCGGGTTGTTGAGTCCTGGTATATCTAGACTAATGAGTTAGTTTCGTGGTCGGTCTTAAATCTCGACCAGCACTAGATTTCAATTAATGGTTTACAATATAACTACTGCTTTTTGTACATCTTAATTATATTGTAACAGTCGTAGTAATGGGTAATGTCTGTGTATATCAACCTTATTATTATGTTACTTGATTAATATTGATATGGTTAATATAAATGTATGGTGATATTACATATATGTAATATCACCATGTGGCAGAGAATAGTTTAAGTAGAATCCCAGCTTTGGGGGTTGGGGGTAGAAGTTAAATTCTTCTTTCTTTGAGCAGTAGGGGGGATTTTAACCCCCGGCGTCCGGTTTACAAGACCGGCGCTCTGAGGCTGAGCTACTAGTGCAGTGTCATTGAAGTATCTTGTTTTCTATTCATCCTGCAAGAGGGGTGAGGACTAGGAAGAGGAAAAAATAGAGGAAGGAGGCGACTTGTCCAATAATAATAAATGGTTGTTCAACAGGTATGCCTCCGATTCAGGTGAGAATGGCTACGTCTGCAACTAGGATTCAGAATAGAAGTTGTGTAAGGGGGCGGAAAGTAAGGCTTCGTTGGTTTGATGTGTGAAGAATTGGAACTACTATAAGTACTAAGATGGAGGCTAGGAGGGCTAAGACTCCGCCTAGTTTGTTGGGAATGGAGCGTAGGATGGCGTAGGCAAATAGAAAGTATCATTCAGGTTTAATATGGGGAGGAGTTACTAAGGGGTTGGCGGGTGTGAAGTTGTCGGGATCTCCTAGGGCATTTGGTGAGAAAAGCGCTAGTGATGTCAATGCAATGAGGAGGACTGTAAATCCTAAGAGGTCTTTGTAGGAGAAGTATGGATGGAAGGAGACTTTGTCAGCGTTTGAGTTAAGACCTAGGGGATTGTTGGACCCTGTTTCGTGGAGGAAAAGAAGGTGAATTAAGCTTGCGGCTATGATGACGAAGGGGAAGAGGAAGTGGAAGGCGAAGAATCGGGTGAGGGTGGCGTTGTCTACTGAGAAACCCCCTCAAATTCATTGAACAAGTGTATTACCTACATAAGGAATGGCTGAGAGTAGATTGGTAATGACTGTAGCACCTCAGAATGATATTTGTCCTCATGGTAGTACATAACCTACGAAAGCTGTCATTATCACTAGTAGGAGCAGGATTACACCTACATTTCATGCTTCTTTGTAAAGGTAGGAGCCATAATAAAGTCCTCGGGCGATGTGCATATAAATGCAGATGAAGAAGAAGGAAGCGCCGTTGGCATGGATGTTTCGGATGAGTCAGCCATAGTTTACATCTCGGCAAATGTGTGCTACGGATGAGAAGGCGGTTGCAATATCTGAGGTATAGTGTATAGCTAGGAAAAGTCCTGTAAGGACTTGAGTAATTAAACAGAGGCCAAGAAGGGAGCCGAAATTTCATCATACTGAAATATTCGAAGGGGCAGGAAGGTCTACTAATGCGTCGTTTGCGATTTTTAGGAGTGGGTGGGTTTTTCGGAGGCTTGCCATTAATGTTCTTGTAGTTAAATAATAACGGTGGTTTTTCAAGTCATTGGTCCTGGTTAGAATCCTGGCAGGAATTATGTCTTTTATTATGTTTTTATTTTTGTTTTGTTTCATTTTAGGGGTAGTAGCAGTGGCTTCCAACCCCTCTCCTTATTTTGCTGCTCTTGCTTTGGTTTTGGTGGCAACTATGGGGTGTGGGGTGTTGGTGGGGCATGGGGGTCCTTTTTTATCATTAGTTCTGCTTCTAATTTATTTAGGGGGTATGTTGGTTGTGTTTGCTTATTCAGCAGCTCTTGCTGCTGAGCCTTATCCTGAGAGTTGAATTAGTTTATCTATTGGGGCATATATAATAGGTTATGTAGTGGTGGTGTTGCTTGTAGGGGGATTATTTTGAGATGGGTGGTATGAATCTTCGTGAGTGCCGGTTGATGAATTGGATTATTATTCAGTACTTCGAGGGGATGCAGAGGGGGTTGCATGAATGTACTTGCCTGGGGGGTGCATATTAATTATTAGTGCATGAGTGTTGCTTCTAACGTTGTTTGTGGTTCTGGAATTGACTCGGGGTTTAAGCCGAGGCGCACTCCGGGCGGTTTAACGAAGGAATAGGAGGGTTGAGAGGATGAGTGTAATGAGGAATAGGGTGAGATAGGTTTTGATCATGCCTTGTTGGGCATTACTTGTTGTTGTAATTAAGGGCATGTTTAGAGAGGTCACTGCTTTAGGACCTGATTTCTCTAGTCAGGTTTGGTCGATTATTTGACTAGCAGCTGTTTGTCCTAGGGTTAGTATCAGTTTGGGGGCAATGCGATGAAAGATTGTTGGGAAGCCTCCTAGTATATTAGAGAAGTGGTGTGTGGTAAGGCGAGGTATTGGGTTATATTGTTTGCTGGTTAAGGAGGCTAGTTCGAAAGCGGTGAGTAGGCCGATGAGAGTTACTGTCAGGGCCGCTAGTTTTAGTAAGGGGGGCATGGATATAATAGGGGTTTTTAGGGGTATGATATTAGAGGTAATTAGTAGGCCGGCAATGATGCTACCTCAGGCTAATCGTTTAATAGGTTTAATGACTGTTGGGTTATTCTCGTTAATAGGGGATAGAGCATTAAATCGCGGTTGGCCTATGGATACAAAGAAAATAACTCGTAAGCTGTAAACAGCTGTGAAAGAGGTGGCTAATAAGGTTAAGGCAAGGGCTCAGGCGTTGATGTGGGAGGTGTTTAGTGCTTCAATAATAGCATCTTTGGAGAAGAAGCCGGCTAAGAAGGGCGTGCCCGTTAAAGCCAGGCTTCCAATAGTTATGCAAGAAGAGGTGAAGGGGGCTAAATGTTGTATTCCGCCTATTTTGCGGATGTCTTGTTCATCATTTAGACTGTGGATAATTGAACCGGAACAGAGGAAAAGTATAGCTTTAAAGAAGGCGTGGGTGCAGATATGAAAGAATGCAAGTTGGGGCTGGTTTAGTCCAATGGTCACTATTATTAGGCCTAGTTGGCTTGATGTTGAGAAAGCAACGATTTTCTTGATATCATTTTGGGTTAGAGCGCAGGTGGCAGTAAATAGGGTTGTTAGGGCGCCTAGACATAGGCAGATGGTTAAGGCGGTTTGGTTGTTTTCTATTAGAGGGCTTATACGGATGAGTAGGAAAATACCTGCAACGACTATGGTGCTGGAGTGTAATAGGGCAGATACCGGTGTGGGGCCTTCCATGGCGGAAGGAAGTCAGGGGTGTAGCCCAAATTGGGCTGATTTTCCGGTGGCGGCGATGATTAGGCCCAGGAGTGGGAAAGTAAGGTCGAGGTCTTTGGCCGCAAAGAATATTTGTTGTATCTCTCATGTGTTGAGATTTATTGCTATTCACGCTATGGAGAAGATTAGACCAATATCTCCTACTCGATTGTAAATGACTGCCTGGAGTGCAGCGGTATTTGCGTCTGCTCGTCCGTATCATCAGCCAATGAGGAGAAAGGATATAATGCCTACGCCTTCTCAACCAATAAAAAGTTGGAATATGTTGTTTGCTGTAACTAGAACAATTATAGCAATAAGAAAGATAAGGAGATATTTAAAGAATCGATTTATATAGGGGTCTGAGTGTATATACCATGATGCAAATTCTAGAATTGATCAGGTAACGTAAAGGGCAATGGGGGTAAAGGAGATTGAGTAGTGGTCAAATTTGAAGCTAATATTTACGTCAAAGGTTATTGTATTAGTTCAGTTTCAGCTGGTAATTACTGTCTCTGCCCCTTCGTTGAGGTAAATTAGTAGTGGGAGAAGGCTGACAAGGAAGGCTAATTTTACTGCTGTTTTGACTTGGTGTAAGGCCCAGTTTGGTTGGGTAGGCGAAGGTGTGAGGGTGGTAATAAGAGGGTATGTAAGGAGCGTTAAAATAATAAGTAGGCTAGAGGTTATTATTATTGGTGTGGTGTGCATAGCTACTACTTGGATTTGCACCAAGAGTTTTTGGTTCCTAAGACCAACGGATGAGCTGTTATCCTTTAGAAGCGGTTGCGAGTGAGCCTTGAAGTCCAATCAAGGTGGCGAAAATTAGCAGTATTCGTTGCTGCGAGCCTCTCTCGGTGGGCAAGAGGGGTTTAACCTCTATTTTTAGAATCACAATCTAGTGTTTTCATTAAACTATGCCTACAAGCAGTTCAACCTCAGATTAGTTCGGGTTTGAGAATTAATAATAAAAGGGGGAGGAGGTGAAGAATTACTAGGAGGTGTTCTCGGGAGTGGGAGGGGTCGAGGGCAATAATGTGGGCTGGGAGTGAGCCTCGTTGGGTTATGAGAAATATATAGAGGGAATAGCCTGCGGTGATGAGGGTACCAGTTCCTGTTAGTAATAAGGTTCATCATGATCAGTTGAGTAGGGATGTAATAATTATTAGCTCCCCCATAAGATTAGGTAGGGGAGGCAAGGCTAGATTGGCTAGGCTTGCAATAAATCATCATGTTGTTATGAGAGGGAGAACCATTTGTAGTCCTCGGGCCAATAGTATGGTTCGGCTGTGTGTTCGTTCGTAGTTAGTATTTGCTAGGCAGAATAGGGCGGAGGATGTTAGACCATGGGCAATTATGAGAATGAGGGCTCCTGTAAAGCCTCATGGAGTTTGAATGAGAATTCCTCCTGCAACCAGGCCTATGTGACTTACTGAGGAGTAGGCGATAAGAGATTTTAGGTCGGTTTGACGTAGGCAAATGGATCCTGTTATGATGATTCCCCAAAGGGCGAAGACAATAAAGGGGTAACTTATTTCTTCAGTTAAAGGTTCTAATATCATTATTATTCGTATCATCCCATAGCCTCCTAGCTTTAGTAGTACGGCAGCAAGGACTATGGAGCCTGCTACTGGGGCCTCTACATGTGCTTTAGGTAATCAAAGGTGGGCGCCATAGAGTGGTATTTTGATTAGAAATGCCAGTAGGCAGCCGGCTCATCATAACTTATCCGCGAATGTTGTAAGTGGTGTGGTTTTAGAATATTGAAGGATTAGTAAGGATAGGGTTCCTGTCTCGTTTTGGAGAATTAGTAGTGCAACAAGAAGCGGAAGCGAACCTGCCAATGTGTAGAAAAGAAAGTAAGTTCCGGCGTTAAGGCGTTCAGTTTGATTACCTCATCGGGTAATGAGGATTAAGGTGGGGATTAGGGTAGCTTCAAATATAACATAAAATATAATTACTTCAGTGGCACTGAAGGCTAAGATTAGGAAAATTTGGAGGGATGTTAGAAGTGTTATGTAAGCTCGTTGTCGGTTGAGTGGTTCGAGGGCTGTATGGTTTTGGCTGGCTAGGATTATTAGGGGTAATAATCAACAGGTGAGTACCAGGAGGGGGGTTGAGAGTGAGTCTGTTGCTATATATGAGTTGAGACTGTGTCAGCCTGTTTCTGAGAAATTTTTAAATAAAGTAAGGCTGATTAAGGCCACCATTAGGCTGTGGAGAAGAGTTGTGGGCCATAATAGCTTGGTAGGGGTTAGTCAGATGGTTGGAATTAATATGATGGTAGGAATGAGGATTTTTAGCATTGTAATAGGTTTAGGCTTTGGAGGCGATCAGAGCCGTGGGTTCGGGCAGTGGCTACTAGTAGGGCGAGTCCTGCGCTTGCTTCGCAAGCAGAGAAGGCTAATAGGAGTATTGGTGTGGGTGATAAGTTGGTGGAGTCAAGTTGTAAAGTTCAAAGGGATAGAGCAATAAATAGGGAAAGTATTATGCTTTCTAGGCAGAGAAGGGCGGATAGAAGGTGCGTTCGGTGAAATGCCAGGCCTGCTAGTCCTAGGAGGAAAGTTGATGAGAAGGCAAAGTGAACAGGGGTCATTAGGCAATCATGGATTTTAACCACAAGTTTTTGAGCCGAAATCAAATGTTTTTTTTAAACTAAATACCTATTCAGCTCATTCTAGTCCACCTTGATGTCATTCGTATACAAGGCCTAGCGTAAGGAGAACTAGGATTGTTGTGGCTCATAAGAAGGTAGTGAGTGGGGAGGGCAGTTGATCTCCTCAGGGAAGGGGTAGGAGGAGGGCAATTTCTAAGTCAAAAAGAAGGAAGAGAATGGCGACTAGAAAAAATCGAAGGGAGAATGGTAGGCGTGCTGTGCCTAGTGGGTCGAAGCCACATTCGTAGGGTGAAAGTTTTTCGTAGTCAGGGTTTATTTGGGGTAATCAGAAAGAAACAATGGCTAGAATAATCGATAATATAGTGGTGATCGTGATGATTATTATTATTAAGTTCATTATCTTTCCTTGGATTTAAACCAAGACCAGGTGATTGGAAGTCACTTATACTTTCTTTAATACTAGAAAGATTATGAGCCTCATCAATAGATGGAAATATATAGGAATAATCATACAACGTCTACGAAATGTCAGTATCATGCAGCTGCTTCGAATCCAAAGTGGTGTTCGGACGTGAAATGATATTGAATTTGTCGGAGAAGGCAAATGGCTAGAAATGTGGAGCCAATAATTACATGTAGTCCATGGAAACCTGTTGCTACGAAAAAAGTAGAGCCATATACCCCATCTGCGATTGTGAAAGGGGCTTCATAATATTCCATGGCTTGAAGAAAGGTGAAGTAAAAGCCGAGGAGGATAGTGAGTGTCAGGGAGTGGATGGCTTGTTTTCGCTCGCCTTCTATAATACTGTGGTGAGCTCAGGTGACTGTTACTCCTGAGGCTAGGAGAACGGCTGTGTTCAGTAGAGGTACTTCAAAAGGGTCTAAAGTGGTGATGCCTGTTGGGGGTCAACAGCCTCCTAATTCTGGAGTGGGTGCAAGGCTTGCATGGTAGAAGGCTCAGAAAAAACCTAGAAAGAAAAAGACTTCTGAGGTAATAAAGAGGATTATGCCGTAACGGAGGCCTTTTTGGACAGGGGGTGTATGGTGTCCTTGAAATGTCCCTTCTCGTACAATGTCTCGTCATCATTGGTATATTGTGAGAAGCAGAAGGGCCATGCCGAGTGTCATAAGGGTTGTAGAGTTAAAGTGAAACCAAATTGCAAGGCCTGATGTTATTAGTAGGGCTGCTACTGCACCTGTTAAAGGTCAAGGACTGGGGTCAACTATGTGATATGCATGCGCTTGATGTGCCATTAGACGTTTTCTTGTAAGTAAAGACTCAATAATAGTACGAATACGTAGGCTTGAATTATTGCAACGGCAATTTCTAATAGGGTGAGAAGAAATAGTAGAACTGCAGTGAGGAGTGCCACGGTTGGTATTAAAGGCATAAGAACAAAGGCAGCCGTGGCAATGAGTTGGATAAGCAGGTGGCCGGCCGTGAGGTTGGCTGTTAATCGTACTCCTAGGGCAAGAGGGCGGATAAACAAACTAATTGTCTCGATAATAATAAGGACTGGAATTAAAGGAGTGGGGGTACCTTCTGGAAGAAGATGGCCGAGTGCAATGGTCGGTTGGTTTCGTAACCCAATAATAACTGTTGCTAATCAAAGTGGTACTGCAAGCCCCATATTAAGGGAAAGTTGTGTAGTAGGTGTAAAGGTGTAGGGAAGGAGGCCTAATATATTAAGGGAAATTAGGAATATTATAAGAGATGCAAATAGTACAGCCCATTTATGGCCCCCCTGGTTGAGGGGTAAAAGAAGTTGTTGAGTAAATCGGCCAATAAATCAGTTTTGAAGGGCTAGTAAGCGATTGCTCAATCATCGGGGGGAGGAGGTAGGGAAGAGAATTCATGGGAAAGTGAAGGCAAGAATTATTAATGGCATGCCTATAAATACGGGGCTTTGAAATTGATCGAAGAAACTTATTGCCATGGTCAATTTCAGGAGGCTGTTTTGGCTTTTTGTGCATTGAGGGGTATTGGTTCTTTTGGGAAACTGTGGGCTAGAATTTTTGGGGGTACAATGATTAGGAAAATTATTCAGGAAAAGATAAGGATTGCAAATCAAGGCGAAGGGTTAAGCTGAGGCATATCGCTAGGGGTGGTCGGGAGTCACCAGTCTTTAGCTTAAAAGGCTAACGCTAGGCCCTGTTTAGCTTCCTAGCGAAGCGTCTTCAAGTATTAAGGATGATCAGTTTTCGAAATGTTTTAGGGGGACTGCTTCAACAACAATAGGTATAAAGCTATGGTTAGCTCCGCAGATTTCAGAGCATTGTCCATAAAATACTCCTGGTCGGGATGCAATAAAAGCTGTTTGATTTAGACGGCCAGGAACTGCATCTATCTTTACACCAAGGGCTGGTACTGCTCATGAGTGTAAGACATCTTCAGCGGAGACTAACACACGGATAGGGGATTCGACTGGGATGACTATACGATGGTCTGCTTCTAGGAGGCGGAATTGTCCTGGGCTGAGGTCTTGTGTAGGGATTATATATGAGTCAAAGCCTAAGTCTTCATAGTCTGTATATTCGTAGCTTCAGTATCATTGGTGGCCTATGGCCTTGATTGTTAAATGTGGATCATTAATTTCATCTATAAGGTAGAGAATACGGAGTGAGGGGAGGGCAATTAAGACAAGGATTACTCCTGGAAGAACAGTTCAGATAATTTCAATCTCTTGAGAGTCTAGAATGTATTTATTAGTGATTTTGGTGGAAACCATGGCCACAATAATGTAAAGTACTAATGAGCTGATTATATAAACAATTATTAGGGCGTGGTCGTGAAAGTGAAGAAGTTCTTCTATGACGGGTGAAGCTGCATCTTGGAAACCTAATTGTGCGGGATGTGCCATGATTAAGCAAGACACGCGGGGGTCTAACCCACTATGCTGCCTTGACAAGGCAGTGTAATAACATATTTACTAGTGTCTTATGAAGAAAGTGACAGAGCGGTTATGTGGTTGGCTTGAAACCAACATAAGGGGGTTCAACTCCTCCCTTTCTCGTTAATGTGATTGAACTTGGACGAAAGCGGGTTCCTCGAATGTGTGGTAAGGAGGAGGGCAGCCATGCAGTCATTCGACGTTTGTTGCAGTAAGTTCTACTGATAGGACTTCACGTTTAGCAGCGAATGCTTCCCAGATAATAAATAAAAACATAATTACTGCTACGAGGGAAATAAGGGACCCGATAGAGGAGACTGTATTTCATAATGTGTAAGCATCTGGGTAGTCTGAGTATCGTCGGGGTATTCCAGCTAAGCCCAGGAAGTGCTGAGGGAAGAAGGTTAAATTTACTCCTACAAATATAATTCCGAAGTGGATTTTTGTTCAAGTACTGTGCAGGGTGTAGCCTGTAAATAGTGGGAATCAGTGTACGAAGGCTGCGACGATGGCAAATACGGCTCCTATAGAAAGGACGTAATGAAAGTGTGCTACTACATAATAGGTATCATGTAAGACAATATCCAATGAGGAGTTGGCTAGAACGATTCCGGTTAGTCCTCCAACTGTAAAAAGGAAAATGAAGCCTAGGGCCCATAGAAGAGGCGTTTCTCATTTAATAGCCCCTCCATGAAGAGTCGCAAGTCAACTAAAGACTTTTACGCCAGTAGGGATTGCAATAATTATAGTGGCGGATGTAAAATAAGCTCGTGTATCAACATCCATTCCGACTGTAAATATGTGGTGAGCCCATACGATGAAGCCTAGGAGGCCAATTGCTATTATAGCTCAAACTATACCCATGTAGCCGAAGGGTTCTTTTTTCCCTGAGTAGTAGGCAACAATATGTGAGATTATACCAAAGCCAGGGAGGATTAGGATATATACTTCTGGGTGACCAAAGAATCAAAATAAGTGCTGGTAAAGGATGGGGTCACCTCCTCCGGCAGGGTCAAAGAAAGTAGTATTTAAGTTCCGATCCGTAAGAAGTATGGTAATGCCTGCGGCTAGTACAGGAAGAGATAGTAGTAGGAGAACAGCGGTAATTAGTACTGCCCACACAAATAGAGGGGTTTGATATTGTGAAATGGCTGGAGGTTTTATATTAATGATGGTTGTAATAAAATTAATAGCCCCTAAAATTGAAGAAATACCTGCGAGGTGAAGGGAGAAAATTGTAAGGTCTACGGATGCTCCTGCATGAGCCAAGTTGCCAGCAAGAGGGGGGTAGACAGTTCATCCTGTGCCGGCTCCGGCTTCAACTCCTGAAGAAGCAAGTAGAAGTAGAAATGAAGGGGGGAGAAGTCAGAAACTTATATTATTTATTCGAGGAAATGCTATGTCTGGGGCGCCAATTATTAGTGGGATTAATCAGTTTCCGAAACCTCCAATCATAATTGGTATTACTATAAAGAAAATTATTACAAAGGCATGTGCTGTAACAATAACATTATAAATCTGGTCATCCCCGAGGAGAGCGCCTGGTTGGCTGAGTTCTGCTCGAATAAGTAAACTTAGGGCTGTTCCTACTATACCAGCTCAAGCACCAAATACTAAATAAAGGGTGCCAATATCTTTGTGATTAGTCGAGAAAAATCAACGTGTGATTGCCACAGGTAGGATGGCCGAGAGATAGGCGGTGGCTTGTAGCTCCATGGACAGAGGTTTGAGTCCTCTTTCTACCAAGCCTCGAGGTGTATACATATCAAATTGCAAATTTGAAGTAGCAGATTAGACTCTGCCGGGGCTTTCCCCCGCCTTGGTTTTGTTTTAGGCGGGGGAAGATTAGATGGATGCTCGCTGGTTTGAGCGCTTAGCTGTTAACTAAGAGTTTGTAGGATCGAGGCCTGCCCTTCTAGGAAGGCTTTAGCTTAATTAAAGTGTCTGTTTTGCATGCAGGAAATGTGGGTTAATATCCCGCAAGTCTTATCAGGGACTGGGAGATTTTCACTCCCACTTGGAGCTTTGAAGGCTCTCGGTCTAGTCTTATCCTAAGTCTCTTAGAGGGAAAGCAATGTTATTGCGGCTGGGGTTAGGGGTAGTAGTGAAAGGGTTATCAGTACCGTAGTGGCTAAAAGTATGGAGTGTTGGGAGGAGTAAAGACGTCAGGGTGGAGTCCCGGTTACGTTGTTAGGGGATATGGTGAGTGTTATAGCGTAAGAAAGTCGGAGGTAGAAGTATAGGCTAAGGAGGGCGGTGAGTGCAGCTAGGGTGGCGATTAGTGGTAGGTCTTGTTTGGTTAGTTCTAGGAGAATTAGTCATTTTGGTATAAAGCCGGTAAGGGGTGGAAGGCCACCTAGGGATAATAGGATGAGGGGGGTTAAGGAGGTAATTATAGGGGTTTTCGCTCATGAGGTGGCGAGTTTATTAATGCTAGTTGAGTTGTTTATTTTAAATACTAGGAATGTTGAGAATGTTATTGCTAGGTATGTGATGAGGGTAAGGAGGGTGAGGGAAGGGGAGAATTGTAAGACCAGAATTATTCACCCAAGGTGTGCGATTGAGGAGTAAGCAAGGATTTTTCGTAGTTGTGTTTGATTTAAGCCCCCTCATCCGCCTACGAGGGTTGATATCAGTCCTAAGGTGATTAATAGGGTGGGGTTGGTGTGTTGTATTTGCAGGAGTAGGGCAAAAGGCGCTAGTTTTTGTCATGTGGAAAGGAGAAGGCCTGTGGTGAGGTTAAGTCCTTGGAGAACTTCGGGTAGTCATGAGTGTACAGGGGCGAGGCCAATTTTTAGGGCGAGGGCAAGAGTAATTATTGTGACAGGGAGGGGATGGGTTATTTGTTGGATGTCTCATTGCCCTGTGAGTCAGGCGTTTGTTGTGCTTGCGAAAAGTAATATGGCTGCCCCGGTGGCTTGTGTTAAGAAGTATTTAGTGGTGGCTTCGACTGCTCGGGGATGGTGATGTTGGGCCATAAGGGGGATGATGGCGAGGGTATTTATTTCAAGTCCTATTCAAGCAAGGAGTCAGTGTGAGCTTGCAAATGTGATGGTGGTTCCTAGGCCTAATCCAAATATCAAGGAGGTTAAAATGTAGGGGTTCATTAGCAAAGGAAGGAATTTCACCAACATGTTCGGGGTATGGGCCCGAGAGCTTGCATATTTAGCTGACTTTACTAGGAAGTGGTGTAGTGGAAGCACTAAGAGTTTTGATCTCTTCAGGTTGGGTTCAAATCCCTTCTTTCTAAGGAGTTGGGAGGATTTTAACCTCCATAATTCACTCTATCAAAGTGATCCTTTATTTCAGGCACAGCTCCTGTGTTATGATTGTGGGGGGAGTCCAGCAAATGCGATGGGAAGGGCTAAGTGTCAGATGACCAAGGCTAGTGTGAGTGGGAGGAAGTTTTTTCAAATTAGGTGCATTAGTTGGTCATAGCGGAATCGAGGATATGAGGCTCGGACTCATAGGAATATTGCTGATAGTAGGGCTGCTTTGGTTATAAGGTTAATTGTAGTAAGTTCCGGAATTGTGGGTATATGAGAGGCACCTAGAAATAGGGTAGCTGAAAGAGTATTTATTAGAAGAATATTAGCGTACTCTGCTAAGAAAAAGAGGGCGAATGGACCTCCTGCATATTCTACATTAAAACCTGATACTAATTCAGATTCACCTTCAGTGAGGTCAAAAGGGGCACGGTTAGTTTCTGCTAAAGTAGAGATGTACCATATTGCGGCTAAGGGTCAGGTTGGTAAAATTAATCAGATGCTTTCTTGGGCGACGTTGAAGATTTGTAATGTAAAACCTCCAGTAAAGATAATAGTGTTTAGTAGAATTAAGCCTAGGCTGACTTCGTATGAAATGGTTTGGGCTACAGCTCGAAGAGCTCCAATTAGTGCGTATTTTGAGTTTGATGCTCACCCTGATCCTAGAATTGAATATACTGCGAGGCTTGATAATGCAAGGATAAAAAGGATACTTAGGTTTAAGTCAATTACTGGATATGGGAGAGGCATGGGGGCTCATAAGGTAAGTGCAAGAGTGAGCGCTAGTATGGGGGCTAGAAGAAATAGTAGGGGGGAGGAGGTTGATGGTCGTACGGGTTCTTTAATGAAGAGCTTGACTCCGTCGGCAATTGGTTGTAGTAGACCTCAGGTGCCTACGATGTTAGGGCCTTTTCGTAATTGCATGTAACCTAGGACCTTGCGTTCAATTAGTGTTAAGAAGGCAACAGCTAGTAATACGGGGACGATGTAGGCTAGAGGGTTGATAAGGTGGGATATAATTAATGTAATCATTAGTTAAGGAGAGGACTTGAACCTCTGTTTAAAGGGCTTAGGTCTTTTGCATTAGCCGGGCTCTGCCACCTTAACATTGCCGTTTTCTTAGGCGAAGGGGGCATGCCCCTTTGCCTATTTTAGTTGTTTTCATTAGGTAGGGGAGAGGTGTATTTAAAACATGGACCTCTTCTTTCCGGTCCTTTCGTACTAGGAAAGATCATATCATAGATAGAAACTGACCTGGATTACTCCGGTCTGAACTCAGATCACGTAGGACTTTAATCGTTGAACAAACGAACCCTTAATAGCGGCTGCACCATTAGGATGTCCTGATCCAACATCGAGGTCGTAAACCCCCTTGTCGATATGGACTCTAGAAGGGGATTGCGCTGTTATCCCTAGGGTAACTCGGTTCGTTAATCGGCGTTGCCGGATCTGAGTGGTCAGAAATTCTGTTAATTAGAGCTGGGGCTCTTAGTTCTGGGGATTTTTTCCTAATCCACGTGAGGGTTTTTTATTTCCTCATGGTCGCCCCAACCAAAGACATTAGGGCAGGTTTAGTTGTTTGGTCTTTTATTTAGGGGTTTTGAACAAAACTTGCGGCTAGGTGTCTAAAGCTCCATAGGGTCTTCTCGTCTTATGGCTATATCCTCGCTTCTGCACGAGGAGATCAATTTCATTAACTTGGAAAAGGAGACAGCTAAGCCCTCGTTGTGCCATTCATACAGGTCTCCATTTAAAAGACAAGTGATTGCGCTACCTTCGCACGGTCAAAATACCGCGGCCGTTAAACGTATAGTCACAGGGCAGGCGGGACCTCTTATTTTTAGTTTTGCAAGAGGCGATGTTTTTGGTAAACAGGCGAGGCTTGAATAGTGTGTTTGCCGAGTTCCTTCTTTTCCTTTTAGTTTTTCCTTGGGGGCACACCAGTGTAGGGTTAACGGTGTAATTATTGGATGTTTTTCTGGTTATTTAATTTGTTGTTCACTTCCCTCTTTGTTTGGGGCCGTTAAGGTTCGATGGTAGGTCCATTTCGATTTACACATGTGCAGGGAGAAAGTCTTTAACTTTCTTATTACTCATATTAGCATAGTCACTCCCATGTATACATGGGAAGGCCTGATAGGGCTAGGGGATTAAGATTTAATTGTCGGGATAATGGGGCGGAGTAGTACGTTTGAGCTTTAACGCTTTCTGCATGGGTGGCTGCTTTTAGGCCCACCAGAACATGGTACCTTATTTATTATGATCTTTAACCTTCTGTAAAAGTTGTGTCTTTTTTCAAAGGGGCTGTACCCCCTTTGACTAACTCTCTCAGCTTCTTTTATTTATCAGGAGGGGTTTAACTGGGGTGAATCAAGAAACTGAGGGGCTGAACTTCTATCCAATTCTCAGGCAACCAGCTATAACTAGGTTCGGTAGGTCTGTCACCTCTACTCAAAGATCTTCCCACCCTTTTGCCACAGGGACGGGTTTACCCTATTTGTAGGTTGTCTTGGAGTAGCTCACGTAGTTTCGGGGTATTAAACTATAATGGCTTTTTGCTTATATATTACTGGCTAAATCATGATGCAAAAGGTACGAGTTTAAGTCTCTGCTTATTAGGGCTTTACTGGTCTGTTTCATAGCTCTTTCAACTTTCCCTTGCGGTACTTTTTCTATTGCTCCGTATTTCCTTTTCTGTCGCCCATACTAGGGAGGAAAAATGGTTTGGTTTGGTAGGGGTTGGTGTATTTGGGTTTATTAATATTGGTTAGTTGTTTTTATTTATTGTAGGGGCTAGTTGATGGGCTTCAGGATAATCCGATTTGCACGGATACTTTCTCGGTGTAAGGGAGATGCTATTCTTGTTTAGCTATATTCTGGGTTTTTCCAAGTACACCTTCCGGTACACTTACCATGTTACGACTTGCCTCCCCTTTATGATTTGTAACGTAATTAGTTATAGTATTAAATAAGTTCGGGGAGAATGACGGGCGGTGTGTGCGTGCTTTAGAGCCAATTTCAGTGGGACACTCTGTTTCTCACTTACTGCTAAATCCTCCTTTGGATGTATATTTCAGTACATCGTTCGTGTTCACTAGGACTAGTGAATGTAGCCCATTTCTTCCCCCTCCATTAGCTACACCTCGACCTGACGTTTTGGGCTATGCCAATTTTGCTTACTATTAACCCTTCACAGGGTAAGCTGACGGCGGCGGTATATAGACGGGAAGAGCAAGGAGGGGTGAGGTTAAACGGGGGTTATCGGTTCTAGAACAGGCTCCTCTAGGTGGATCTAAAGCACCGCCAAGTCCTTTGGGTTTCAAGCTGGTGCTCGTAGTATCCAGGCGGATGGTGGTTGTATTTTACCATCAATGTTTAAGGCTGGGCATAGTGGGGTATCTAATCCCAGTTTGTAACCTAGCTTTCGTGGGTTCAGTAATGTAAAGTCACTTTCGTGGTTGGTCTTCTTACCTTCGGGGGCGTATAACAGCTTTGAGGGCATTCGGCTTTAGTATTTAGCTAATCTTAACCACTCTTTACGCCGTACCTTATCAACTTGGGCCTCTCGTATAACCGCGGTGGCTGGCACGAGTTTTACCGGCCCTTTATAGCTTTAACTAAGTCGAGTTTTCACTCATAGCTTAATGTTTATCACTGCTGGGTTCCCTTGGGGGTGTGGCTGAGCAAGATGTTGTGGGCTTATTTAGCTGTGCCTGATATCGGCTCCTTGTTCCCGGGCGGGGAACTATTAGGGCATTCTCACAGGGGTGCGGATACTTGCATGTGTAAGTATAGCTAAAGCTGATAGTAAAGTCAGGACCAAGCTTTTGTGCTTGCGGAGCTTTCTAGGGCTCATCTTAACATCTTCAGTGTCATGCTTTAGGTTAAGCTACGCTAGC